ACAAATTGTACAAATCTTTCCATTTTCCAATTCGATCCGATCCATTCGTTCGTGGAGCTATTTACTCGATCGCAGACATTTCTGCAACACCTCTAACAGAGGAACAAATAGTCAATTTGGAAAAAACTTATTGTCAGCCTCTTTCAGATATGAATCTATCTGATTCAGAAGGGAATAACTTGCATCAGTATCTCAGTTTCAATTCAAACATGGGTTTGATTCACACTCCATGTTCTGAGAAGTCTTTACCATCCGGAAAGAGGAAAAAACGGAGTCTTTGTCTAAAGAAATGCGTTGAGAAAGGGCAGATGTATAGAACCTTTCAACGAGATAGTGCTTTTTCAAATCTCTCAAAATGGAATCTGTTCCAAACATATATGCCATGGTTCCTTACTTCGACAGGGTGCAAATATCTCAATTTCACCCTTTTAGATACTCTTTCAGACCCATTGCCGATACTGAGTAGTAGTCAAAAATTTGTATCCATTTTTCATGATATGATGCATGGATCAGATATATCACGGCCAATTCCTCAGAAGATTCTTCCACAATGGACTCTGATAAGTGAGATTTCGAGTCAATGTTTACAGAATCTTCTTCTGTCCGAAGAAATGATTCATCGAAATAATGAGTCACCCGTTCCATTGATATGGGCACATCTGAGATCAACAAATGCTCGGGAGTTCCTCTATTCCATCTTTTTCCTTCTTCTTGTTGCTGGATATCTCGTTCGTATACATCTTCTCTTTGTTTCCCGAGCCTCTAGTGAGTTACAGACAGAGTTAGAAAAGATCAAATCTTTGATGATTCCATCATACATGATGGAATTTCGAAAACTTCTGGATAGGTATCCTACATCTGAACTGAATCCTTTCTGGTTAAAGAATCTCTTTCTAGTTGTTCTGGAACAATTAGGAGATTCTCTGGAAGAAATACGGGGTTCTGCTTCTGGTGGCAACATGCTATTGGGTGGTGGTCCCGCTTATGGGGTCAAATCAATACGTTCTAAGAAGAAATATTGGAAGATCAATCTCATCGATCTTGTAAGTATCATACCAAATCCCATCAATCGAATCATTTTTTCGAGAAATACGAGACATCTAAGTCGTACAAGTAAAGAGATCTATTCATTGATAAGAAAAAGAAAAAACGTGAATGGTGATTGGATTGATGATAAAATAGAATTCTGGGTCGCGAACAGTGATTCGATTGATGATGAAGAAAGAGAATTCTTGGTTCAGTTCTCCACCTTAACGACAGAAAAAAGGATTGATCAAATTCTATTGAGTCTGACTCATAGTGATCATTTATCAAAGAATGACTCTGGTTATCAAATGATTGAACAACCGGGATCAATTTCCTTACGATACTTAGTTGACATTCATCAAAAGGATCTAATGAATTATGAGTTCAATAGATCCTGTTTAGCAGAAAGACGGATATTCCTTGCTCATTATCATACAATCACTTATTCACAAACCTTGTGTGGGACTCATATTTTTCATTCCCCATCTCCTCATGGAAAACCCTTTTCGCTCCGCTTAGCCCTATCCCCTTCTAGAGGTATTTTAGTGATAGGTTCTATAGGAACTGGACGATCCTGTTTGGTCAAATACCTAGCGACAAACTCCTATGTTCCTTTCATTACGGTATTTCCGAACAAGTTCCTGGATGACAAGCCTAAAGGTTATCCTATTGATGATATCGATATTGATGATATCGATATTGATGATAGTGACGATATTGATGATAGTAATGATGACCTTGATATTGATACGGAGCTGCTAACTATGACGAATGTGCTAACTATGTATATGACGACGAAAATAGACCGATTTGATATCACCCTTCAATTCGAATTAGCAAAAGCAATGTCTCCTTGCATAATATGGATTCCAAACATTCATGATCTGCATGTGAATGAGTCGAATTACTTATCCCTCGATCTATTAGAGAACTCTCTCTCCAGGGATTGTGAAAGATGTTCCACTGGAAAGATTCTTGTTATTGCTTCGACTCATATTCCCCAAAAAGTGGATCCCGCTCTAATAGCTCCAAAGAAATTCAATACATGCATTAAGATACGAAGGCTTCTTCTTCCACAACAACGAAAGCACTTTTTCATTCTTTCATATACTAGAGGATTTCACTTGGAAAAGAAGATGTTCCATACTAACGGATTCGGGTCCATAACCATGGGTTCCAATGCGCGAGATCTTGTAGCACTTATCAATGAGGCCCTATCAATTAGTATTACACAGAAGAAATCCATTATAGAAACTAATACAATTAGATCAGCTCTTCATAGAAAAACTTGGGATTTTCGATCCCAGATAAGATCGGTTCAGGATCATGGGATCCTTTTCTATCAGATAGGAAGGGCTGTTACACAAAATGTACTTCTAAGTAATTGCCCCATAGATCCTATATCTATCTATATGAAGAAGAAATCATGTAAGGGAGGGGATTCTTATTTGTACAAATGGTACTTCGAACTTGG